CAAATTCTTGTCCTCTTGATTGAAAGGAATTCCGATGGCTCCAACAAATAAAGTAAATAGAACCAATAGAACCATAGGGAATAGCATAGTATTGTCGGATTCATGGGGATACGGCAGAGTATTCTTAGCCCCAAAGTGAGTAAAAAGGCGCGTCATGTTCCTTACACTACTATCAATTCGATCTATTTTCTTACAAAAAAACGTTACCCCTTTTTTATTATTCATTGTTAAGAAAGTTTTGAAACCCCCTTTTTTTTGAATCGTTTTTGGTCCTTCGTTACCCCATAAAGATATTGAATAGAAGGAATTACTTCTTTTTCCACTATAATTTCTAAAATGAACGTTTAAGTGTCCTTCAAAAGTAAGTAAATAGATCCGAAACATATAAAATGCAGTTAATCCTGTAGTGGAACAAGCTATTATTGCGAAAATCGGTGAATACAACCAACTATCATTAAGAATTGAATCTTTGGACCAAAAACAAGCAAGAGGTGGAATACCACAAAGAGAAAGTGTACCTAATAAAAAGGAAGTTTTTGTAATTGGCATATGTTTTGTTAAACCGCCCATAAGAACCATATTCTGACTTTTTTCTGGAGAATAACCAACAAGAGCTTCCATTGAATGAATTATGGATCCAGCTCCTAAAAAGAGCAATGCTTTCGAATAAGCATGAGTAATCAAATGAAATAAAGCGGCTCGATAAGACCCCATGCCTAGAGCTAACATCATATAACCCAATTGAGACATTGTAGAATAAGCTAAGCCCCTCTTAATATCCTTTTGAGAAAGAGCTAAAGTAGCTCCTAAAAAGACTGTGATTATACCTATGAAAGATATTAGATTCAGTATGTAAGGCATGACTATGAAAAGAGGAAGAAGACGAGCTACAAGAAAAATGCCTGCGGCTACCATAGTAGCAGCATGGATAAGAGCTGAAATAGGAGTAGGTCCTTCCATGGCATCAGGTAACCATATATGAAGGGGAAATTGCGCGGATTTAGCAAGTGCGCCCCCAAATAATAAGAAGGCACACAGAGTCAAAAAGAAAACAGGAATTTCATTATTATGAACCAAATTCGAAAAGATTTCGAACAAATCTCGAAATTCAAAACTTCCCGTTATCCAATAAAGACCCAGAATTCCTAATAATAAACTGAAATCCCCTACACGATTAGTTACAAATGCTTTTTGACAGGCATTCGCGGCAACCGGTCGTGTAAACCAAAAGCCTATTAATAGGTAAGAAAACATTCCAACGAATTCCCAAAAAATATAAACTTGTATCAAATTGGAACTAGTGACTAAGCCCAACATTGAAACATTAAAAAAGGTCATATAAGAAAAAAATCTTAAATATCCTTGATCATGAAACATATATTTCTCACTATAAATAAGAACCGTAATCCCAACCGTAGTAATTAAAATTGACATGATAGAAGTAAGTGGATCTACCAAATGACCAAACTCTAAAGAAAAATCATTATTGATGGTCCAAGACCAGACATATTGATAGATATAACTTTTATTTAGTTGATGAATAAATAAATAGGCCGAAAGAAGCATAACTAGACCTAACAAAAAAAGAGTAGGAAAGGCCCATATACGCCGAAGATGTTTTGTTGTCGTTGGAAAAAGTAGGAGTCCAACTCCTATTAACATAGGAACGGGAAGTGGAATGAACGGCATAATCCATGAATATTTATATATATGTTCCATAAAAAAATCAATAAAAAAATTCTTAATTCATTTTTTCTAATTCACCGGCCCTTTTTTTTTGAATGAAAAGGATCAATAATAAATAAAGATGTTCTAAACTCAAATGACTTTTTCTAGTCTTAACTCTTAAGTATTAAGTATTCTAAATATTGCTATAATTATTTGAAAATATTAAAGCTTACTTGTACTATTAGTCCCATTCAACTTTTGGAAATTTCAATTAGTTAGACTCTTCTCGAGCTTCACTACTTAATTTAATAGTTAATAGAAAAACAAAGATTGAAATTCATTTTCAATTAAATAGGTAAAGCTGGGGTTCTTCAACTTTAGAATGTATTTTAGATTTGACTATAGCAGTGGCCATAATCCGTATTTAAATAAAAAAATAGAAATGTCTTTCACATTTCACTATAGCAAAAAAGAACTTTTTTAATTTCACAATGACAGTTCCCAAAAAACGTATTTCTAGTTCAAAAAAGCGAATTCGGAAAAATATCTGGAAAGTAAAAGGGCATCAGGCAGCGTTGAAAGCTTTTTCATTAGGGAAATCCCTTTCTACCGGGAATTCTAAAAGTTTTTTTCGTTTTTTTGCTAGGCCAGCTGATATTAATAAAAACAAAAGAATCAAAAATTGGGAGGGAAAAAATGAAACCAAATCGAAATGATAAGTTGATTATAAAAGAAACATCAACATCAACATCAATTGGGAGGGAAAAAAGAAAACCTTTTAGAAATGATAAGCTGATTATAAAAGAATCATCCACTGGGAGGGAAACCATAAAACCTTTTAGAAAGGATAACCCAGTTCTAGTTGTTCAAACAAAGAGGATCAATCCAAAGCCTTATCGAGACGAAAAGAGCTCCATTTTGTTGCCAGGTGAAAAAGAGGATCCTCCGGTTTTTGATTTGAGTCAAAAAAATGAGAATGCAGTTGTTCAAACAAAGAGGATCAATCTAAAGCCTTATCGAGACGAAAAGAACTCCATCTTGTTCCCAGGTGAAAAAGAGGCTCCTCCGGTTTTTTGTTTGAGGGAAGAAATGGACACACCCCAAAAAAACCCCGAGCGCTCTTTTTCCTCTGTTTATACTTATGGTTCTGATCCAAGTCTAATAAAACCTTTTCGTTTCAATTCTGTTCTTGGAGGCTGGTGCCTCGTAGGGGTAGGGGTCCTTTTCATTGTATTGGTAAGTCGCCTTTTCAAGGTATTGGTAAGGTCTATTTGGTATAAAAAAAAAGAATAATGAAGGAAGTGACGAATCTAAAAAAAGAGGGGGGAAATCTGAATTCTTTCAGATTTTCCAATTTCCTTGAAAATAGGAATTCGGTATTTCAATAATGTAAGAAACCTTTCTATTCCACCTTTTAGAATTAGAAGAAGAGCCCAGGAGGGACAAAGATCTTTAGATGCAAACTTTAAATAATAGACGTATGGATATTCGCGCAGCCTTGATTTTCGGGCTGTTTTATGGGTCGTTAATCACATTTTCAAAAATCACAAGTTATCTTTTCCTTGTCCGCTATTGGATTTTTCAAGACGAAGAGGGGACTGGTAAAGCGCGAGCACTCAGTAATGGATTTACGGTGGGGCATTTGTTGGGGTATTTATTAATTTACTACTTGCCCTTTTACAATATTGTCAGCAATTTTTACCTGAAAATCATACTGGCTCTTTGCCTTCTTTTGTACCATTTTTTCTGGACCAATCATCATCTAGACATTTATCTACCAAAATCGTTTTCGGCTCCGAGACGCGATCAAGCCCTAGCTTTTGTTTATGGTTTCAGTTATAGATTACTGAATTTTACTTTTTTTCCGAACGCGGTATTCTCGAGAATGATCATAGCGTACTTGATACAATGCAAGTATAAGGTGCTCTATATATCGACTACTTTTTTGGTTTGGAGTATAGGCCATTTGATTTGTATCAAATTGGTTCAATTTTTGACATTATGGCTACAGAAAAATTTCTCTGCCTTTCTAATTCTTACTCATCAACTGTATCTTCAAGATAAAATCAAGAAGATAAGATCTAGGGCTATATCTCTAGCCCAAATGTTTGAGTATAAACCAGATCAAGTCATGAAACCAGGGATATACCGTGAGGCACAAACAATCGATGAAATGATTCAAATATTAGCTACGATTCTGTTTATTGTAGCCCTGTATTTTTTAGGAAAATCGCCGATACCTTTTGTTCCTCATCGTTCATCCGTGCCTAATGCAGTCGAGCTAGCTAGGATGGAACGCCTAGAGGAAGACGCCAAAGTGCAAAGAGAGATAGAAGATAGATTCTATCCATTAGAGTACTTCGAAGAAGAACAAAAGAAAGACGAAAAGTCAGATGACGAAGAAAAAAACAGGGCTCTAATTTCGAAAAAGAGTAACAAAAAACGAAAAGAAAGAGAAAAAGAGCACAGCGACGAACTCGACGAGGAAAGGAATAAAGAAATTTCGGATATGGATGAGGAAGAGCTCGAAGAAAGTGAAAAGGGAGACAGCAACGAACTCGACGAGGAAGAGAATGAAGAAATTTCGGATATGGATGAAGAAACAGGATTTGAAAATACCCTTTATACTTTCTTTTCGGATTGCTTTTTCGAGTCCTTTTCATTTTATGCTTTCCTTTTCCACCGGTTGAAATTTTATTATGCTTTGCTTTTCCACCGGTTGCAATTTTTTTATGGTTACCTTTTCGACTTGTTTTCGTCTTCTAGTCGCTTTTTGAACCGATTCAAGCCCCTTTTTTCTCCCTTTTTGATCGTGGTCAAACATTTTTACCTCTACTTCAATCTCTTGTCCGTTTATATCCCTGATTTGAAGTTACTTCAGTGGTTTTTGAAGTTCCTGAAGTGGTTTTTGTTCAACCATAAAATGGTTTTTAGCGCCATTTTCCGCGGTTTTTCCCATTTCTTTTTCAATCCGCGCAGGTGGGTTCAACCTTACCGCTACATCAAAACTTCTTTCTACGAAGATAGTGTCAAAAAAGGGGGATTTTCACAATTTGGTTTTTATAAATGTGAAAGCGATGGAAAAGACCGGACCTCTTTCACATATCCCCTTTCTTTAATCACTTTTTATAAAATGATTGAAGGAAAACTTTCTTTGTTTAGAAAAAACAAGCTACTGCCCGATAGGGATAGATTGTACACCCTTTGGGTTTTACGAAATGACAAGAAAAGGGCCAGTCTGAACAAGGAATTAAGAAAAAGAGTACAGAAGCTACAAAGCGGATCTCCTTTTAGGGATGCATTTGACATACGGAGAAAGCTCTTTCAATTCAAATACACTCCGAAAGCTTTGCGATCAATTTATGAGACCTTGTTTGACCAAATGCACCCATCGGGAGGAAAAAAAAGGGAAAATGACCCCGTCTGGGATGGACCTTCTCGCGGAGCTTTTTGGTATAACCATAAATTCACGAAAACAGCAGCGGAACAGGGGGTTGACGAGGAAGAGCACCTGCAAACAATGTGGTTTTTTTTTAAAGACTTGAGACCTTTAAATCAGAAAGAGCAGTATTTGATACTCGAACGCGAGAAAGAGGAACGGGAAAGCCGGGCAAAACAAAAGCTTAGACGGCAAGTTTTCGAAAAGAGTCTATTAGGGAAAACTTTGAGAATACTTAAAAAAACGGCTCCTTATAAGATTTTGCTAAAGTTAAAGAAAAAGACAAAGAAAGGAACATTGACAAACAAACAAAAGAAGGCTTGCCGCTTGAATCGGATTTTCACTAGAATTTTGGTTCTGAATTCTAATTTGAGACCAAGTTCAAAAAGAAACCTTTATTCCTATCCAAACCCATTTTTAGATAAAATAAACAAAATACGTCGAAATCGTAACACGGTATACGACATTATGAATACCTACTATCAGGGTTTGAGCGGTTTCACACATAAAGACATTCCGAAAATGCGCAAAAAATATCAAAAATACCGTAAGTTTCAGCTGAAACTACGGACAATCATGAAAAAAGTTCCTCGGTGGGAATACAACATCGATGAGGAAAAAAAAGATTATAGTGAATACACGATAAGAAATGACGATGTAGTATCCGAAGACGTCTATTTGCGTACAAGAAAAGCAAAATTTAGGGTATTTCGAACCAAAGTCTGGAAATACTATGAGCGACATGAGAAACGTGAAATGAAGCAATGGTATTTTTACCGTTACGCTAAGATCACGCATTTTCGTCGCAATATGGTCAAAGGTGCGGACCGCACCCAAAGGCGAAAAGTAACGATTTGTGGGTGGTATGAACACCGGGCCCAGTCGCCCCTTTTTTTGCCCAAACGAAGGAAAACCCTTTTACTCATTCTGCTCACTTTAGATATCTTTGAGCTTATGAAAAAAGTTTATAGATTTCTACTACGGGAATCCGAGTTTAAAGTGAGAGTTAAGCGTATATCGGAAAGGATAAACCGAATTTGGAAGAAACTGTGGAATCTGCCAGATTCTCAAAAGAGTGCTATAGAGGCTGCTATAGAAGCAGAAAACGAACTACAAGGGCTCAGGGAAGACGAAGAAGACGAAAAAGAAGCAGGGAATGCCTTAGAAGTAGAAGAATGGCAGGAGCGCCGAGAGGCGCATGAGATCCGAGCCATTTGTATAGCTGAGACGTGGGAACTCCTTCAATCGGGTCATGCAATAAGATCTCTGATACTATTAATCCAATCGTTTTTAAGGAAATATGTGATCTTTCCTTTATTGATAATAGCTAAAAATATGGCTCGTATACTCTTATTTCAAAGTCCCGAATTGTTTCAGGATTTCGCGGATTTAAAGAAGGAAACTCACACCTTGTGCGATTTTGGTGGTATTCCACTTGACGAGTCACAAGACCCAATAGGGTGGTTCACAGATGGTTGTCAGATAAGGATCCACTTTCCTTTTGAGTGGAAACCTTGGCGAGAACCCGATCAAAGCAAAGAGAGCAGTGTGGCAGAGGATTTTTATTTAACCGTTTTTGGAAGAATAACTACTATTCCTTTTGGTACGGCTCGCAAACCCTATCCATTTTTTAAAACCGTTTTTGAAGAACTAAAGAAAAAAAAAGCTTCTCAAGAACTCAAAAACCTACTCACAAGTGTAATTAGAAAGTTGCAAAAGAAGGGTTTTTTTAAGTTTAAAAGAGAAGGGTTTCTTCGAAAAGGTCTTTTAGCTTTTCAAAAAAAAGGCTTTAAATCCAAGCTGCTAAAGGGCGTAAAAGTAAAAAAAAGAACAAATTTGAAAAAAGGGCCACAATCTAAATTAACAAAAAAGAAAAAAGAAAGGAAAGTGGATAAAACAAGCACAATCATAAATGAAATAGAAAGGCTTATAAAAGAAAAGAAAAAAAGACTTTTCATTATTCAAACAAGCATTAGTTCGACCAAAACCAGTTCTCATTCTAAAATCTCAGAAGCACTACGAAGGGTTTCTAAAATATTCAAAAGAAGAAAGGCACGATTCATTCGTAAATCTAAAATTTTTAGAATATTTATCATTGAATGGATATACGTGAAAATACTTTTCGATTTGAAAAAGAGATTTCTAGATGAAATAAATAAGAAAAGGAATAGTCTGAAAATGGTTGCACAGTTTTTTTCTAAATTCAAAAAAAAAAGAAAAAACAAAATGATTGGCAAGGGCATTAAAGGCATTAATAAAAAGAAAAGAACAAAAAGCCGTTTTATTTCAACTATAAAAAAACATACTTTTAATTTGAGAAATAGTCAAATTAGTAATAGTCAAAAAACCATTGTTTTTGACTTATCCTCTCTGTCACAAGCATATGTATTTTTTAAATTATCACAAACGGAGAAGTCTTCTTTTAGAGTATCTAAATTCCGTAATTTGAAAAATTTTAGACTTGGGATGAATCGATGGAAAGAATGGTTAAGAGGCCATTTTGACTATTATCTTTTATCTGACATTAGATGGTCCAGATTAGAAGCACAAAAATGGCGAAATAAAATGAATCAATGTCGCACGGCTGAAAATCACAATTTCAAGAAAGGGGATTTATATGAAGTAGACTCATTGCCGATTAACCCACAAAAATTGAAATTTAAAAAGCACCTTAGATATGATCTTTTAGCATATAGCTTCCTTAATGCTGAATATAAGAAGGATCCCTATGTCATAGCGCCATCATTAGTAAATAATAAACACACCGCAATTGCACATCTTTACAACCTACACAAAGATAGCCTTGTGGATATGCTGACAAGTAACTATCAAAATTTGCGCGATTCCATGGAAAAGCACCCTTTGTTGGATATGCATATGGACGTTAATAGGACGGCACTGCGTAGGCGGATGTATTATAATCAGATACGATTTGATGTTGAAGATAAGAAAAAAGGATCTAAGGTGGTGGATAAGGTCGCTATTGATTCTTGGGTAACTGGACAGAATAGGGTGCTCCCGGACGGGTGGTTACCGAAGGACCACCTCGACGAGTTGGAGTGGGTAGAGACCGCAACTCTTGCCCTAGAAACCATACGGCACAACACCTCTTTCTCTGTTTACGCCTTATTTTGGCCTAAGTTTGATAGCCATGGGCTAGACAAGCTTGGCTGTGTTTTTCGGTATGAAAAGTCGTATGATGAAAGACGTACCCCGATTTTCAAAAAACAAAAAAGCATGGATAAGCGAAAAAAAGACTTGGCTGCTAGAAAAAAAAAACTTTCGGGGAGGGCCCAAGCGATAAAGATTGCTCAACGAGAGTTTGACCTGAGTTTGATACTAGAACCTGAAGAAGTTGAAAAAATCGACAATAAGAACTTTTTTGATTGGATGGGGTTAAATAATGAAAACGAACTAGAAGAACTAATGGAACGCAATAATGATGAAAAAAAAAGTTCTTTCCTAGGATCGAGTTTTTTTCTCTTCCCAGAATTTATCCAACTTTATAATTTACTAAATCTTTATGCGAAAGCGGAGTGGACCACGCCGATTCATTCTTTTTTGCAAAATCGAAAGATACGTTCGCGCTCCTCTTACGCGGATTTAAAGGTTGAGGTTGAAGGAGTGAACTGTTACATGTACATGTACGACAAAAAGGAAGGGCCGGCGAAAGCACCTTGGGACTCGAACAGGGCCCGACGTCGTCGTCGACATCGCAGGGCGTTATTGAACCTAGGGAGAAAAGACCCTAGGAAGGAAACGGCTTTGGACATTATGATAGATCCTAATGAGAGAGAAAGGGCTTATGCTGAGGCGATATCCGAAATGAAGGCCGAAGAACAAAAGAAAATAGACGAAGAATACGAAGAAGAAAAGGAAAAAAAGAAAAAAGAACAAGGAAAGGCCTTTGACGAAACAAGCTACAGAAAAAAACACAAAAAAAGATTTGCTCGGGTGAGTACATTGAAACCGATAAAGTATTCAAGGTTTCGAAAGACGGCGCTGAAGGATCTAAAAGAGTCGAATTATTTTCGGTATCAAGTGGACTATAGCCTACGTTATTTGATAGCCGACTATCTTACTAATGTTACACGCACAAGCCAAGTTACCAATAAAGCAACTAACCCGAAGCTACTTATTGTTTTCATTAAAGATCTTATAGAAATGAGTCAATTTGGAATCATGGGAACTACTCAAAATCAACTTCCAACTTTGCAAGATATCCTAAAAATGGGGTATCTCGTTCTGAACCCCATTCGTACCTTTAAAAGATTGAGGTGGGAGCGCATTACGTATGAAATCCTAGCGATTTCCCTGATTCATAAGAATCAATTCCAAAAATTGGCCTACACTCCGGGTCCGGACAATAAAAGAGACCCTTGTCTGGAGATAGGTGTGAACAAAGTGAAGCAAACTACATATAAGGTCCGCAAGGGGCGCAAGGTAGTAGAATCGTTGAGCGTACGAAGACTGACAGTTAAGAGGTGTTGGGGACTGCGTGTGTCTTATGGGAAATTTGGGTGTCCTAGGTCTTTCTGGACCAAATTGATTCGATATTTAGTTCACCCATTCGCAATCCCATTGAAAGCCAAAGGACGTGGAAAGAAACAGAGAAAGCGGTCTCCTTGGTCTTATGAGAGAGTATTTGGTCTATTCAACTGGAAAACCGAAGTACGTCCAAAGAAACAGAGAAAGCGGACTCCTTGGTCTTATGAGAGAGTATTTGGTCAATTCCACGCAGACCAGATGAGGTTCTTTTATAAGATAGGTGTTTGCGGCAAGTTCAAGCGCGAATGCACAGCTATCCTTCTAAGCCTTCTAACTGACCCTAAGCATGCGAACGACAGAATCAAAAAGCTTATTCTTTTGGACGAGGGAGTGCCAGATACGCTTGTCGAAAAGGGTCTGCTTGTTCCTGAAAATCTTTTATCCCCCAGACGCCGCAGACAATTGAGAATTTTAAATGAACTAAATAAAAAAAAGAAAAAAGAGAAAAGAATCCCTAAAACAAAATTAACCCGCTACACCAAACTTCTTAAAGAAACTGGACGTATGGATTTGAACCTACTATTGAGAGAACTAGACGAACGAGAAAAGAGACAAGGAGAGGAACGACTAAATCTAGTTCAAAAGAAAGAAAGAGAACAAGAAGAACTACGCAAGAAAGAAGAAGAAAGCAAAGAATTAAATAGAATCAGAAAGAAACTAATGAGATTCAAGTTTTTTCTTTGGCCGAATTATCGACTCGAAGACTTAGCTTGTATGAATCGCTATTGGTTTGATACTACTAATGGCAGCCGTTTCAGTATGTTAAGGATCCGAGTATATCCACGATTGAAAACCCGTTAATCTTCCAGTTTGATTTGACTAGAATACCCATACCATTATAATGGATTGTTTTACATTCCAGGTGTACCCCATGAAATATAGAAATGGCTCAACAAAAGCTTCTTTCTTTTGTTGAGCCATTGTTTGATTTTTAGATTTTCATTTGAATATTCCAATTTTTCTCTTTTGTTTATCTTGTGTAAGTGGAGAAAGAAATAGACTCTTCTTTTGTATCCCGAGCCGAATCCAATTTCAATTTGAATGAATTGTTGATTCATTTTTGATTTTCAAAAATGAGAAGTTCATAACGAAATGAATATTTTATTATATAATTATATAATAAATGGAGAAATTCAAAAAGAACTAGGATTCTTATTACTGATCAGTCAAATTCATTTTTTAAAAAAAGAAAAGGAAACCTTGTTTTATGGTAAAAACTCCATTAATTTCAGTTATCTCGCAAGAAGAAAAAGAAAAGAATAGAGGGTCCGTTGAATTTCAAGTATTTTGTTTTAACAAGAAAATAGACAAAATTTCTTCCCATTTGAAATTGCACAGAAAGGACTATTTATCTCAGAGAGGTCTACATAAAATTTTGGGAAAACGCGATCGTCTGCTGTCTTATTTGTCAAAGAAAAATAGAGTACGTTATAAAGAATTAATAAATAGGTTGAATATTCGCGAGTCAAAAACTCGTTCAATTTGAAATGTTATTTTCAATTATTTGCTTTATTAGATTTTTGCATTTGGATGAATGTCTTTTCGTTTTCGGCAATTCATGAAAGAAAAAATCGAGGAAAAACTTATGACTATACCAGCTACAAGAAAAGACCTCATGATAGTCAATATGGGCCCTCACCACCCATCAATGCACGGTGTTCTTCGGCTCATCCTTACTCTAGATGGTGAAGATGTTATCGACTGTGAACCCGTATTGGGTTATTTACACAGAGGGATGGAAAAAATTGCGGAAAATCGAACTATTATACAATATCTGCCTTATGTAACACGTTGGGATTATTTGGCTACTATGTTCACAGAAGTAATAACTGTAAATGCCCCAGAGCAATTGGGAAATATTCAAGTACCTAAAAGGGCTGGCTATATCAGAACAATTATGCTCGAATTAAGTCGTATAGCTTCTCATCTATTATGGCTTGGACCCTTTATGGCCGATATTGGCGCACAAACCCCCTTTTTTTATATTTTCAGAGAAAGAGAATTAATATATGATCTGTTTGAAGCAGCCACCGGTATGAGAATGATGCATAATTATTTTCGTATCGGAGGAGTTGCAGCCGATCTACCTCATGGCTGGATAGATAAATGCTTGGATTTCTGTAATTATTTTTTAACAGGACTTGCTGAATATGAAAAGCTTATTACGCGGAATCCTATTTTTTTAGAGCGAGTAGAGGGAATAGGCATTATTGGTAAAGAAGAAGCAATAAATTGGGGTTTATCAGGACCAATGCTACGAGCTTCCGGAATGCAATGGGATCTTCGTAAAATCGAGAATTCTGAATGTTACAAAAAATTCGATTGGGAGGTTCAGTGGCAAAAAGAAGGAGATTCATTAGCTCGCTATTTAGTCCGAATCGGTGAAATGAGGGAATCCATAAAAATTATTCAACAGGCTCTGGAAGGAATTCCGGGAGGTCCTTATGAGAATTTAGAAATTCGATGTTTTGATAGAGAAAGGTATCCAGAATGGGGCGGTTTTGAATATCGATTCATTAGTAAAAAACCTTCTCCTACTTTTGAATTGCCGAAACAAGAACTTTATGTGAGAGTTGAAGCCCCAAAAGGAGAATTGGGAGTTTTTATGATAGGAGATCGGAGCAGCTTTCCTTGGAGATGGAAAATACGTCCACCGGGTTTTATGAATTTGCAAATTCTTCCTCAGTTAGTTAAAAGAATGAAATTGGCTGATATTATGACAATACTAGGTAGCATAGATATCATTATGGGAGAAGTTGATCGTTGAGATGATAATTGATACACCAGAAGTACAAGATATCAATTCTTTTTCCAGATTCGAATCCCTACAAGAGATATATGGGAT